TATATATTATATTTATTTATATATTTAGATATCTATTCTATGTATTTAGAATATTTATAGATTTATTTAGAATTTATACATATAGAATAGATATATAGCTATATAATAAAAGAATAACTTTTTCTTTATTCTTTAATGAAAGTAATATAATATAAGAATAAAAAGAAAATAGAATAAAAAAATTTAACAGAGTAATTAAAGAGCGATGAAAAAAAAAAGAGAAATAGAAAAAGGTTTTTTAAGTATTACCTCTTGTGTAATATAACATAGTAATTATTGTTTTTCCATTGGGAGAGATGGCTGAGTGGACTAAAGCGTCGGATTGCTAATCCGTTGTACGAATTATTCGTACCGAGGGTTCGAATCCCTCTCTTTCCGGTTCCGTTGATTATTTGGTATTTTTTTACCTTTCCCATTTTTTAATTTAATAGTATTTTTGAATTTAATAGTTAAAGATGTAGAATAGATAAAAATGCTAAAAATATTTAAAAGCAAGTCAAAACTCTTATTTTTTATTCTTCGCGGCCAGGATTACGCCCCGGGTCATTAGATAAAAATCCAAAGATGAAGAGAGAGACAAAGAATATCACTACTGTGTAAACAAAGAGTTTGAGAGTAAGCATTACACAATCTCCAATTTTGGTTTGGAAAAAAAGAAAATAGATTCTCTATTTTTATACCCTATATCACAATAATTTTGATCACAATAATTTTGATATCAAGAAATGAAGTAGTTTTTAGAAATAGAAAAGATTTTTTATAAATTCATTTGTAATAAGAGTTGAGTCTTTCATTGCCAAGAATTTGCCTTCACACCTACAATTAGATATTGTGGGGGACTCTTATAATTTATAATATAGGGCTCCCTTTCAAGTTCAAGGGAATGGAAAAGAAAAATGTTTAGAATGAGTAATATCGAATAGGGTAAGCCCTATTTGATTTTTCGCGTCTATATAATAACTTGAATGCTTGAATTGGGGGAGGGCTTATACTATAAGACTTATCTGATCTTATAAATTGTTAGAATTTTTTTTCTTGAATAAATTATTTTAGGTATTTTAGGACAGTATTAAAAACCTCATCGAAAACTTACAGCAGCTTGCCAAACAAAGGCTAATAGAAAAAAGAACAAAGGGATGACTGGCATTACATCTACAATTGGATTCAAAAAAGCGTAGGCTTCGGGCAATTTTGTGAAGAAAAAACTGCTTGAATAAATAGCCGAATCAAAACAGATACAAAACAAACTAAAAATATTAAGCATAATCAAATTTTATTCTTGAAGATATTTATTCTTGAAGATAATTCTATTTTGATTGAGTTATTAAAATATTATTAATGATGATATCCAAATTTATTTATATAAAATAAAAATAAAGTAAGATAGACAAAAACCCTTATTGATGAACCTCACTCAATCAAAAATCCTTCAATTCTCAAAGCAAAAAAGAATAGAAGGAATCATATTTTCATACAATATCTTAATTGAATTATATATTATGATCAATAAATTTAGTTTAATTCTATATCTACATATATTAAAATCTGAGCAATAAACTAATCTATTTCATAAGATATTTATTGGAACCCGAATTGACGAAGAACTAATACCTATATTAGTTTTTATTAGTGTTGAGTTGAATAGAAATGGGGCGTGGCCAAGTGGTAAGGCAACGGGTTTTGGTCCCGCTATTCGGAGGTTCGAATCCTTCCGTCCCAGCGTATACCTATTCTATACATAAAAAAAAATTACCGGCTTTGGCAACCTTTTTATTATTAAGAGAATAATAAATTCAATTCTTCTTTCGTTTCATATTTTTAATAACTTTTCTTGGACTAATTTATTTTTCAAAAAGTGGATTGTGCTCAAATAATATGGAAATGGAATTGAATCTATCTTTTTTTTTCAGGGACAGGGGAAACAGATATCAAAATTCAAATTCAAAACAAAAAAAGTTGAACGGTTTTTTGATCACATTCTTATTTTATTCCCCTTATCTCTTCCTATTTACGTTAGTTACTGAGAAAAAAGTTTTACGTCTCATACCTTACAATGATACACATTTTGAATGCAATTTTTATCCACTTATATATATACCAACGAATCCTTTATCGAATCGTTACAAGTGATGTTTGAGTACGAAGAGAAGGAAGAGCTGTTCGGAAAGTGGGTTTTTATGATCCACTAAAAAAGAAAACTTATTTAAACGTTCCTCCGATTCGATATTTTCTTTAATTTTAAAAGGCACTCAAACGACAGGAACTGTTCATGATATTTTAAATTAAAGAAGGCAGGGGTTTTTACGGATCTTTGTCTTAATTAAAGACACTGAATTTAATGAAATACAAAAAAAAGGGGGGTGTGGGTAGTTTGTATATATATATAGCTTAGCTTTGTATAAACTTTTCTATACTATCCCTTCCTTCACTCTTGTTCTATTTATATCTATCTTATTTTTGAAAGTTCTTATTTCATTTTATTTATCTTTTTACCTACAGTGGTTTTGTTTGTATTTATGTGGATATTAGTGCCAATCCAATACAAGCCCTTAGTTTATCTGTTCTTAGTTTTTTTATTCTAATTAGAAAGAATTATTCTATTCTAATTAAAAGAATAATTAAAAGAAAGTTTTGTATTTTAGTGAATTTATTTCTTTATTTTTTTTTTTTTTTTTTTAATTGATTTAACTTAAATTAATGCTTTTTTTTATTCATTATGTATGTTTTTCTCAACACATTTAATTCATATTGACAACGTTGGATCAAATAAATATAATCCGATTGGATAACTGGATTTTATCTGTGAATCTATTTATTTATCTTCCATATATTTATTTCTCCTCCATATTTATCTCTTTTCCATAGGTTTGGTTTTTTCTTTTCATCATTCAATGATTTATTTGTTGTATTTGTTGTGATATACAAGAGGTTTTTTTAATTGAAAAAAAAATGTTTAAACAAATGGAATGTATTGTTAGAAATAAATAATACTAAAAAAAATAGGAATATATACTAATTCCATTTTTTGGTTTGATTGTCTAGCGTGATTTATTCTATTTAATTATTTAATTATCTTTATCTCTATTGATTTTGATTCCAATTGTATCTACATAAGCTAATTTTTTTATTTGGGTTGCTAACTCAACGGTAGAGTACTCGGCTTTTAAGTGCGACTAACGTCTTTTACGCATTTGTATGAAGAAATGGATTCGTCCATACCATTGGTATAGTTTGTAAGACCACGACTGATCCTGAAAGCAATGAATGGAAAAAACAGCATGTCGTAGCAATAGAGAATTCCAAGCATATTTCATTCGTACCAGATTGGTCTCAAACCTTGTTTGAATTATTGGTGCGGAGGCATTAAAATGAATTTAAAGTTGGGGCGAGTAAATAAATGGATAGAGCTATATGGTTTGGTTCCAATTATAAAGAAAATTAGAAAGAAACAAAAAAGCAACGAGCTTCCGTTCTTAATTTGAATGATTATCCAATCTAATTGTATGTTAAAAATATATTAGTACCTGTTGCAAGGCGGCTTTTCCATGAGTGGTTTTTTGGTTTTTTAATGAGTCCTAACTATCAGCTATTCTCCTTTATGAGGGAAAGACGAATGTGTAAAAGAAAAAGTATATTGATAAAGAGACTTGTTCGAAAATCAAAAGAGCGATTGGCTTGAAAAAGTAAAGGATTTCTAATCACCTTCTTATTCTATAATGTTCTATAATGAACAGAAATCAATTAGACAGAAAAAAGAGGGGGTAGAGAGTCCGTTGATAAGTTTATGCGTTTCCGAGGTATCTATCTTATTATAGTACTTTATTTTACTACTTTGTTTTTACTGTATCGCACTATGTATCATTTAAGAAACAATCAACCCTTTATCCTTACGTAAAGGCAATTTAAAATGAAAACGGAGAAATATCAAAGACATCTAGAACTGGATAGATCTCGAAATTTCCTATACCCACTTATCTTTCAGGAATATATTTATACACTTGCTCATGATTATCGTTTAAACAGATCTATTTTGTTGAAAAATGTAGGTTATGGTAATAAATCGAATTTACTAATTTTAAAACGTTTAATTATTCGAATGGACCAACAGAATTTTTTGATTAGTTCTACTAATGATTCTAATCAAAATCTATTATTTAGGTACAATAAGAATTTGTATTCTCAAAAGATATCAGAAGGTTTTGCAGTCATTGTGGAAATTCCATTTTTCTCACGATTAGTATCTTCTTTAGAAAGAGAAAGGGCAGAAATAGTCAAATTTCATGATTTACAATCCATTCATTCAATATTTCCTTTTTTAGAGGATAAATTACTACATTTAAATTATGTGTCAGATGTCCTAATACCATACCCCATCCATCTAGAAAAATTGGTTCAAACCTTTCGTTATTGGATGAAAGATCCCTCTTTTTTGCATTTATTACGACTTTTTCTTCACGAGTATTGGAATTGGAAACGATTTCTTTGGAATAGGAAATCGTTTTCGATTTTTACAAAAACAAAAAGTAATCCAAGATTCTTTTTGTTCCTATATAATTCGTATGTATATGAATATGAATCGATTCTATTTTTTCTCCGTACTCAATCTTTTCATTTAAGATCAACACTGTTTCGGGCATTTCATGAACGAATCTATTTCTATGGGAAAATCGAATATGTTGCAGAAGTCTTTACTAATTATTTGAATTATTTTCAGGGCACCCTGTGCTTGTTCAAAGATCCTTTTATCCATTATCTTAGATATCAAGGAAAATATCTTCTGGCTTCAAAAGATACGCCTCTTTTGATGACAAAATGGAAATATTACCTTATCAATTTATGGGAATGTCATTTTTATGTGTGGTTTCAACCAGAAAAGATCTATATAACTTCATTATATAAGCATTCTTTCTACTTTTTGGGCTATCTTTCAAGTGTACGGCTGAATTTTGCAGTGATACGAAGTCAAATGCTCGAAAACTCATTTATAATAGATAATAATA